GGCATCTTGATACCACCAGGAACAGGAAAAACAAATTCTAAGGAATCAAAAAAATTGAAAAATTGGATCTATGTCCAAAGGATCACATCTCCTAAGAAAAAGTATTTTGTTTTAGTTCGACCCGTAGCGACATATGAAATAGGGGACGGTATAAGTATCAATTTAGCAACACTCTTTCCCCCGGATTTGTTCCAAGAAAAGGATAATATGCAACTTCGAGTTGTCAATTATATTGTTTATGGAAATGGAAAACCAATTCGGGGAATTTCTGACACAAGTATTCAATTAGTTCGAACTTGTTTCATTTTGAGTTGGGACGAAGACGAAAAAAGTTCTTCTATCCAAGAGGCCCATGCTTCGTTTGTTGAAGTAAGTACAAATGGCCTGATTCGAGATTTTCTAAGAATCGACTTAGTTAAATCCCCTATTTTGTATCTCAGAAAAAGGAATGATCCGTCAGGCTCAGGATTGATCTTTGATAATATGTCAGATCACACCCACATCAATCCTTTTTATTCCATTTATTCCAAGACAAAGATTCAACAATCACCTAGCCAAAATCACGGAACTATTCGCACTTTGTTAAATAAAAATAAGGAATGCCCATCTTTGATAATTTTGTCATCAGCTAATTGTTTTCAAATGGGTCCATTCAATGTTGCAAAATATCACAATGTGATAAAAGAATCAATTAAAAAAGATCCTATAATTCAAATTCAGAATTCGATTGGCCCTTTAGGAACAGTCCTTCAAATTGTGAATTTTTATTCATTTTACGATTTAATAACTCACAATCAGGTTTTAGTAACTAAATATTTGCAACTTGAAAATTTAAAACAGACCTTTCAAGTACTTAAATATTATTTAATGGATGAAAATGGGAGGGTTTTGAATCCTGATCCATGTAGTAAGATCGTTTTGAATTCATTCAATTTGAATTGGTATTTTCGCCCTCACAATAATTGTGATAATTATTGTGAAGAAACATATACGATAATCAGTCTTGGACAGTTTATTTTTGAAAATGTATGTATAGCCAAAAATGGACCACGCCTAAAATCGGGTCAAGTTTTGATTGTTCAACTTGACTCTATAGTAATAAGATCCGCTAAGCCTTATTTAGCTACTCCAGGAGCAACGGTTCATGGCCAGTATGGAGAAATCCTTTACGAAGGAGATACATTAGTTACATTTATATATGAAAAATCGAGATCTGGCGATATAACGCAGGGTCTTCCAAAAGTGGAACAAGTGTTAGAAGTGCGTTCAGTTGATTCAATATCAATGAACCTACAAAAAAGAGTTGAGGGTTGGAACGAGCATATAACAAGAATTCTTGGAAGTCCTTGGGGGTTCTTGATTGGTGCTGAGCTAACTATAGTGCAAAGTCGTATATCTTTGGTTAATAAAATCCAAAAGGTTTATCGATCCCAAGGGGTACAAATCCACAATAGGCACATAGAAATTATTGTACGCCAAATAACATCAAAAGTATTAGTTTCCGAGGATGGAATGTCTAATGTTTTTTTACCTGGAGAACTAATTGGATTGTTGCGAGCGGAACGAACGGGGCGCGCTTTGGAAGAATCCATCTGTTACAGGGCCATCCTATTGGGAATAACAAGAACATCTTTAAATACTCAAAGTTTCATATCGGAAGCGAGTTTTCAAGAAACTGCTCGAGTTTTAGCCAAAGCGGCTCTCCGGGGTCGGATCGATTGGTTGAAAGGCCTAAAAGAGAACGTTGTTATAGGAGGGATGATACCCGTTGGTACTGGATTCAAAGGATTAGCGCACCGTTCAAGGCAACATAAGAATATTCTTTTGGAAAAAAAATAAGAATTTTTTCGCGGGCAAAATAAGAGATATTTTGTTACACCACAAATAATTATTTGATTCTTGCATTTCAAAGAATTTCCATGATACATCAGAACAATCATTTAGAGGATTAAATAATTCCTAAAAGTGGATTCATACTTTTTTAATAAAAAAAAACTCTCTAGGTCATTTGGTGTTGTCCTGAAAATAAAGATAATAACGAATAGAGGGTAGCGGTTTGGATCGTATATCGACAGACACGGCCAATCCCCGGTAGAAGAAAAGGTTCCATCGGAACAAATTATTTAGTTCAGGGGACCTCGTCGCTTTTTTTGAAAACAAAAAGAGGAAATGGGGGGGGGAAATGACAAGACGATATTGGAACATCAATTTAGAAGAGATGATGGAAGCAGGAGTTCATTTTGGTCATGGTACTAGGAAATGGAATCCTAGGATGGCACCTTATATTTCTGCAAAGCGTAAAGGTATTCATATTACAAATCTTACAAAAACTGCTCGTTTTTTATCAGAAGCTTGTGATTTAGTTTTTGATGCAGCAAGTCGGGGAAAACCATTTTTAATTGTTGGTACCAAAAATAAAGCAGCTGCTTTAGTAGCACGGGCTGCAATAAAAGCTAGGTGTCATTATGTTAATAAAAAGTGGCTCGGTGGTATGTTAACGAATTGGTCCACTACAGAAACGAGACTTCATAAGTTCAGGGACTTGAGAACGGAACAAAAGACGGGGAAACTCAACCGTCTTCCAAAAAGAGACGCAGCTATGTCGAAGAGACAATTATCGCACTTGCAAACATATCTGGGCGGGATTAAATATATGACAGGCTTGCCCGATATTGTAATTATTGTTGATCAGCAAGAAGAATATACGGCTCTTCGAGAATGTATCACTTTGGGAATTCCAACAATTTGTTTAATCGATACAAACTGTGACCCGGATCTTGCAGATATTTCGATTCCGGCAAATGATGACGCTATAGCTTCAATCCGATTAATTCTTAACAAATTAGTATTCGCAATTTGTGAGGGTCGTTCTAGCTATATACCAAATCCTTGATTAATAATAAGGTAAATAAATTTTTTTTTGAACTCCATAGATTTATGGACTCGGTTACTACTCTTGACTCGCATAAAAGAGATCAAAATGACTGGGGATATTTTGTGATTAGTTAGTATCCAAAATAGAGAATTCAACTAATCAAGTGGAAAAAGAGATGGGTGAATCAAAATAATTCCCTTTCAAGTTCTATTTCTGTCAGAGGGCAATATGAATGTTCTATCATGTTCCACCAAGACACTAAAAGGGTTATACGATATATCTGGTGTGGAAGTAGGCCAACATTTCTATTGGCAAATAGGAGGTTTTCAAGTCCACGGCCAAGTACTTATAACTTCTTGGGTTGTTATTGCTATCTTATTAGGTTCAGCTAGTCTAGCTGTTCGGAATCCACAAACCATTCCAAATGACGGTCAGAATTTCTTCGAATATGTCCTTGAATTCATTCGAGATGTTAGCAAAACCCAGATTGGAGAAGAATATGGTCCGTGGGTTCCTTTTATTGGAACTATGTTTCTATTTATTTTTGTTTCTAATTGGTCGGGGGCTCTTTTACCATGGAAAATCATACAGTTACCTCATGGGGAATTAGCTGCACCCACGAATGATATAAATACTACCGTTGCTTTAGCTTTACTCACGTCAGTAGCCTATTTCTATGCAGGTCTTAGCAAAAAAGGATTAAGTTATTTTAGTAAATACATACAACCAACTCCCATCCTTTTACCCATTAACATCTTAGAAGATTTCACAAAACCTTTATCACTCAGTTTTCGACTTTTCGGAAATATATTAGCCGATGAATTAGTAGTTGTTGTTCTTGTTTCTTTAGTACCTTTAGTCGTTCCTATACCTGTCATGTTCCTTGGATTATTTACGAGTGGTATTCAAGCTCTTATTTTTGCAACCTTAGCCGCGGCTTATATAGGCGAATCCATGGAGGGTCATCATTGACGAGTTTTCGAAATATTCAGTCGTTTTTAGCTTAGGCCAAGATAATCTATGCGTGACTCAAGATAATCGACTTCGGGAATATAAAAATACGGTATGATATGATCTACAGTAATAGAAAAAAAGATTATCCTATTTAGAGAATTGTAAAAAAAGGAAAGAGATAAAGATTTTTTTTCTAAAATTATTGTATTGTTTGGCCCATTTAATTTATATAATACCTACCTCTAATCAAGATTTTCTATTACTATTTTCTTTTGTTCAATTGAACAAAAGAAAATAGTAATAGAAAATCGGAATAAATAATATTAAATAAAAAAAAAAAATAGAAATAAAAACTGGAATCAACCTTTTAATCACTCAAATACTGATATTTCTATGCAAAAATTTGGCCTAAGAAATTCATACATGTCGATTGTATACATGTGTGATAATGCTAAATAAAAGGAAAAGAAGAATTGAAAAAACGAAATTCATAATGGTTAGTAAAGGCGGGTCAAAACTGGGTATGGTATATTGAATCTAATGGCTAGAATCCAACTTTTGGATGTTTGAAAAATGATTCTAGAATCCGATTGAATCTAAGATCCGAATAGTTGGTTTCCGTTATGGAAGAAAGACATGTATATGTGATATTAGATATTGCCTAGTTAGCTATGAACTAAAGATATATCTAATCCGCCCTACTGCTACTACTATGAATTTCGATGGGGATTCAAATAGAAGTCTTTTACTTTCGTCTGGAACTGTGAATTGAATGAATAGAATAAAAAAAAGGATGAAATTAATAAAAAGAACGAGGAATTCAACTAATGGTTCAGAGCAAAGAAACGGAAGAATAAAAAAAAGTCGTATGGATTCATAAAAATCCCGTCGATAGAAACTAAAAGGGAGCTATATTATATAAATAAGTAGTTCTGATGATTCAATAATATTAGTCCATTACTGCAATTGGCAGTTGTTAGTTATTTCATCTGGATGACTCTTAGTGATGGAATAATTAAATCATAATTACTTGGATGATTGTATCATTAACCATTTTTTTTTTCTGTGAGGAACTTATCATGAATCCACTGATTTCTGCCGCTTCCGTTATTGCTGCTGGATTAGCTGTCGGACTTGCTTCTATTGGACCTGGGGTTGGTCAAGGTACTGC